AACCTTACTGCAAGAGATCTTTTCTTAAGATCAAACGTGTTGATACTTTATAGAAATGATAACTCCAACAATTTATTTGTTCTAAACGCCTTATAATTTCCAGGAATTAGTCACTTCAACAGCCTTCGATGGTTATACAGGTATCCAAAATACAAACGAGATGGATGTTTGTTGTCCCGACCATTCTTGTTAGTTCCGATCCTTATCAGGATCGGGATAATTTATAAGAAAGTTTTTGTGTTGTTGATTCCTAGGTGTAGTGCTTCTTCCCCTTTGTGGCCTATTGGTACTGGTGGAGTAGGATTGACCTGTAAATACAGAACCTATAGGTGTAGCCTTTCGCTCAATACTAGAGTCGACAATTAAACCATAGCATCCGAGGTTACATTAATGGAGGATACACGACAGAAGGAGTTGTTCTATTTCCAAACTTTACCTCCAACAAGCGTAGATTTTTTTTTTCAAAATTTTTCTTTCTATCCCGATCCCAAATCATGTGTCTTTCTCGTAAGATTGAGAGCAATAAAAAAAAGAATCAAATCGCACCATCTCTGTAATAGGTAAATGCCTCTTTTTCTCCTGAAGTTGTCGGAATTATTCGTAATAAGATATTGGCTATAATTGAAAAGGTCTTATCAATAAAATTTCCATTTATCCGCGATCTAGGCATAGGTAGCAATCCATTCTATAATTATTCTCATTACCTCTAGTGGTAAACCGATCCCACAAATAAAAGAATTGTACAGTACGAAATAACATAAAAACGGATTCATTAAGAAAAAAGATATGGGACCTGTATTTATATTTATTCAAATTGTTCTTTTTTGACAGGAATCAAAAAAAAAAACAAAGAAATAAATATTGGAGTACGCTTCGATTTCATCCTAATGTAAATGGGGTAGTATACCAACAAAAGAAAGTATTCAATTTCATTTAAGTTACAGATTATAATAACGAAAAATTTTTTATTGAATTCTCATCCAATCCAAAGAAGAAAAAAAAGGATCGAATAACCATTCTACGATGAAAAAACCCGCCTGTTTTATTTTGTATGCATAGGAGGTATACACTATACAATCAACTATTTCTATATAATTTTTATGAATATTTGTAATAGATCTGCAGGGTAGGGTTTGTTGTTGAGAGAGAACTATAAAACTGGACTGGAAAGGAAAGGAATTTGAGAATTCTTAAGATATGGAATCATAGTCTAAATAGAATCGTGATCTAAAGAGATCCATTAACCGAAGTGCAAAAATAGACCTATGAATCAGCTGATTCGTTATAATTTAGTGATTGCCTCCGGTACCGTTATAAAATAACAGAAAAAGAGGCGAAGGCTGGTTTGGTTTTGCAAACATGAATATAATCTTTCTAACAGTTTTTTTCTATTTATCCGCATAACCTCAAAAGAAAGATATTTCTTTGACTTTGATGAAAATTTATCTATTTTTATAGTTATAATTTGAATTGATTGGTCGTTCCTATCCAAAAATATACTAGTACCGGCTCGCTATTCACTCGGTTTTTGGGTCATAATCATTATGTAGGAGAGATGGCCGAGTGGTTGAAGGCGTAGCATTGGAACTGCTATGTAGGCTTTTGTTTACCGAGGGTTCGAATCCCTCTCTTTCCGTACCTTCATCTAATTCACTGATCTTACTAACCAAAAGAGTAAACTAGCACGATATAAAATTATATTTATATTCCAACACAACAGTTAGACCTTTCTTTGATATAAAATTTTTATTCCTAATTGCTGTGGCATGGAAAATACTGAAAGGAAAAGAGTAGACAAGGAATGAAAACCTACCTCTCGTTCTATGATACCTAAATGGGAGAAAAATCCGAATCAAACCCTTATTTATCTTAACCTTAGGTTAATTTACTTCGACGAAAGGGATCAAAATTGTCCGAAACCTTGTGATTTTTTTTTATTTTCGTTAGGTTTAGGTCTGGCGCGAATAATATTCTACGACTAGCAATTCATTTATTTTCAAACCGACCCATTTACTATCTATTATTTGATTGACTAATCCTTTATATTGGAATGGTTGAAGAGTCAAATGTTTTGGCATTTCGTCCTGAGAGGATGAATCGAAAGAATTTTGAATCAGAGCTCTAGAGTTTTGTTCATCCCTCGCCGTAATAATATCTCGGGGTTTGCAGCGATAACTTGGTATATCTACTATACGACCATTGACTAAAATATGTCTATGGTTAACTAATTGACGGGCTCCAGGAATAGTCGGAGCCATACCCAATCGAAAAAGGATGTTATCCAAGCGCATTTCAAGTAATTGGAGTAAAACCTGACCTGTTGACCCCTTGGCTTTACCGGCGATACGAACATATTTAAGTAATTGTCGTTCTGTAAGACCATAATGAAAACGCAACTTTTGTTTTTCTTCTAGACGAATACGATATTGAGATTTTTTACCGGAACGTGATTGGTTTCTAAGATCACTTCCGGCTCTAGGCCTTTTATTAGTTAGTCCCG